TTCTAATGAATCCGTGTACATTTCAATTGGAATTAGGAATTCTGTGGACAAATACAAGTGGTTCTTATCTTAACTGCTTCCATATACATCTGATCCCATATGTATTACAATTACACATTACAATAAAGAAGGAGGATTTTCAATGCGAGATCTAAAAACATATCTTTCCGTGGCACCGGTACTAAGTGCTCTCTGGTTCGGGGCTTTAGCAGGTCTATTGATAGAGATCAATCGTTTCTTCCCGGATGCGTTGACATTCCCTTTTTTTTCCTAGTTATTAACTATTGACATGGGAGGGGGTGAAGAAGATTAGAGATAGAATCACAAGATCTATGACTAATCCCTCCCCCTCTTTTTTTGTATCTAAAATAGAATTAGATCCGATTAAGTACAATAAATAAAGGAGGAAAGAGAAATAAAAACGTAGATTCAACTCTGGCGAAATTTGGTTTACGCATCCCATTCAATTGAAAAAAAAAATAAATATCGTGAGAGCGGAAATTTGTCTAAAACAAGAATATCATACAAGATGTTTAAATGAAATAAGACTATCTTCGAATAGAATTCGATTGTAAATAGAACTCAATGAAATAGAGTTAGAAATCGTTATTTTACTTTTTTTTCTATTTATATTCATTTTGATTAGTTGGATTTTTAAAATATTTAATTGAATATTACTTACTATATTTTGTTGTGATTGCAAGGAAATCTTTCCAAATTTCTAGTTAGAGCAACTTCTATTTCTTTTTTTTCCTTCCTTTTTTTACCTTTAGATCGGAAAAAAGAAGGGTTGGTTAAATCAAAAACTCAAAGGGGGGGTTATGTTATGGCCAGGGGTAAAGATGCCCGTATAACGGTTATCTTGGAATGTACCAATTGTGTTCGAGGGGGTGTTAATAATAATAAGGAATCGAAGGGTATTTCCAGATATGTTACTCAAAAGAATCGACACAATACGCCTGGTCGATTAGAATTGAAAAAATTCTGTCCCTATTGTTACAAACAGACAATTCACGGGGAGATAAAGAAATAGGTCGAATCAAGAGTCAAGTGTCTGTCTTTTTTTACAAGGAACATGAAAGGGGACACACCGTATTCTTAATTGTTATATGGAACAGGATTTCTATAATCTATGATATGGCTTAAATCTAGAATAACTTAAATAGAAAAAAGAAAAAAACCAAATCCTTTCCTTTTAGCATTCTCATTTTTTTGGATCAGATTCAACTAGTATTTTCGGGCTAAGGAATAAACAAACCATGGATAAATCCAAGCGACTCTTTCTTAAATCTAAGCGATCTTTTCGTAGGCGTTTGCCCCCGATCCAATCGGGGGATCGAATTGATTATAGAAACATCAGTTTAATTAGTCGATTTATTAGTCAACAAGGAAAAATTTTATCGAGACGGGTAAATAGATTGACTTTAAAACAACAAAGATTAATTACTATTGCTATAAAACAAGCTCGTATTTTATCTTTGTTACCTTTTCGTCATAAGGCGAAACGGTTTGAAAGAAAGCAGTCGACCGTCAGAACTGTTGGTCTTAGAACCAGAAATAAATAAAAAAAAAAAAACAAAGCTTACTCCTCAATTGAATTAATTGAGAGTTTGTTCGAAAAATTCGAGAATCCAATCTTCCTTAGATTGTTGTATTGTAAGAAAAAACAAGAATGTGGGAACAAGAAATCTTTTTTTATTGGATATTGGACGTCTTTACTGATTTAATTTTGAGCGGCTTTATCATATTCTCTTTTTTATCATATTCTCCTTATCATATTAATTTCTACTCTACCTTCCCGGAGTTCATTCTCCAGCGAACTAGATTTCAAATATTGTAGCGGATTCCTGACAATCTACTTCTTTTAGGATCTCATTGGAAATCATATAAAGACAATTCCTATTTAATATAGCAAGTTGTGCAAGCATTTTACGATTAAGAAGCAACTGCCGCTTGTACAGATTATGTATAAATTTACTATAAATATAGGATACCCCCCTCTCGCGAATTGCTGCATTTATTCGAGTGATCCACAAACGACGAAAATCCCTCTTTTGTCTATCTCTATCTCGATGAGACGAAAATAAAGCTCTTATTCTCTGTTGAATAATTGTTCGAGTCAGTTTTGCACGAGCCCCCCGCCAGCTTGATGCAAATAAACGCGTTTTTGTTCTACGTCTACGAGCTATATATCCCCGTCTAATTCTGGTCATTGAATAAATGAAACTTTAATGAATAACTAATAAATTTGTTTTCTTTCAGTTATTCTTTTCCTCTTTCCTAGTTTCTTAATAACAAAACGGATTCTTCCAATGTATAAAACAAAAATTCCAACGGCTTTGGCTACTATAACCTTCCCGACCACGATTTATCTTTTTTTTTTATCGGCATTTCACCTCGAAATAAGAAATTGTATTGATACTCGGTATTAAAAAACATAAAAGATAAAAAACTACTAAATAGAAATGAATAAAGAAATTGTGGGTTCCTTCGTTTCTATGGTTACGTCTTAAACGGTGAGGTCCTCTCTATACACCGGAGCCCCTTACTTCATTTCATCAATGCCATTGGGAACGTGTACAGTTCACATTCTCTGGCTCTACCCATGAATTATCTAGTCATAGGTCTTTCACAACGAGACCTACCTATAGAGTAACGATATTGAATTATGAAGATTAGCTGAGTAGCTGACCCTTTTAGTCCGTTTTTCCAATTTTTCCAAAGTAGAGGCATAAGATTTCTGCTTTGAAAATGGGATTTCCCCCGCTTAATGTATAACCATTTGTTACCAATGGGGAATTTTTTCATCTTCAATTCAAAATTGAAATGCTTGGATTTGCACCAATGGAAACCATAAATTCCAACACGCTAGAAGGATATAATATATCTTTTTTTTATGTCTTTTTATTTAATAGTGAACGTCCCTTGCTTCTATTTTATCCCATTCACAGGTACTGACATTGAGACTTGAATTTTTTTTTCTTTATTTTTTGTCCGAGCGAGGATCTGAACGAGTCGCACATACACCCTAGTACATGTTCCTCGGCGCTGAGGACATCCCCGCAGGGCGGGGGATTTCGTGACATTTCTGATTGGCTGTCTTGTGTTTCTAATAAGTTGTTTAATAGTTGGCATCTTGAATCGTATACATAATGAGTGGGTGGGTTTAGATCGATCCGAACCCCACCCGGCCTGCTTAGGAATAATAGTCAACATTACGAAACACGGAAGTAGGAAGTTCAATTAAGCGCAACTCCCTGGTTGTGATTAGGATAAGGTGCAATCAAAACATTTTGAACCCCTATACCGCGGGTACCATGAATATGCTGAAACCCAGCAATCTTAGCTAATGAATCCGTGTATATTTCAATTGGAATTAGGAATTCCGTGGACAAATACAAGTGGTTCTTATCCTAACTGCTTCCATATGGATTCGATCCCATATGTATTACAATTATACATTACAATAAAGAAAGAACAAGTGCTTCTTCCCGAATGCGTTGACATTCCCTTTTTTTTCCTAGTCTTTTTTTTTTCTAGTAATTTTAAAGGGAAAACGAAAGGCAAACTTATCGCAATTCTCGGGGTGTTGCGGGGTTGGGAGAATCGTCCAGAAGAGGATGGTCATCCCGTATACGAACAAGAATATCTTTAATCCCTATACCATCAATAATTCCATAATCTTTGGCTTCGGTTGCTGACATAAAAATATTTCTTTCCAAATGGTCGTTTATAACCCCTGGGGGTTTGCCTGTTCTTTGTACATAAACCCTTAGGACCATTTCGCGAATTTCTTCTATTTCCTCTGAGTCCACGAATACCTCTGCCGCTGGGTCTTTGGCAGTATAAGAGGACGCGGGCTGATGTATCATTACCCTGATGATATAACAAATGGTTCCTCTATCTCGGATGATGAGGAGAGAGGGATAATTAAGAAAAACAAGATAGAATTGAGCAACCGTACAGGCATCTTCGGCACATTGCATACGGCTCCACAATCGAATTCACTTTGATCTGACCTTTCAGTGAAGAAAGAGAAAATAATATAGATTAGATCTAGGTTTTTTTTCTCAGATCCGGGTCTGCAAATGATCCAATTACCATCCTTGCTTTCAGAACAGTTAAAAAATACTATGATGGCCCCGTTGCTTTTTATATATTATCTCGTTTGTGATTCAGCAATCCCAAAGTTTCTTTTTTTTTTTTTTGTACTCTTTCATTTCATAGGGGTGAAAACTAAAAAGTTTGTGACGCTGAAAAGGTCCCGGATAAAATCAGGGAATACCTCTTATACTAATTTGATAGTGCCCTTTCGATATATAATCTGTGTTTTGAAAAATATATATATTTCATATCGAATTCGAGAAGTGCCATGCTATTATTACTTAATATTCATATTTCATATGGCGAAGGCATAGTCTTTTTTTCTTAAAAAACGCATTGGCGCCAAGCGTTAGGGGATGCTAGGCGTTTGGTAATTTCTCCGCCGACCAGGAGAAAGGATCCCATTGAGGCGGCTAATCCCAAGCCTAGTGTATACACATGAGGTGTTACGAATTGCATAGTATCATAAATGACTAATCCGGCTACTGCCAACCCGCCGGGAGAGTTTATAAAGAAATAAAGATCCTTATTCGCATCCTCTATGCTGAGAAATATCATCAGCCCAGCAATGTGATTCCCGATCTCGTAATCAACTTCTTGGCCTAAAAAGAGGGATCTACTTCGATAAAGTCCGTTAATTAGGATAAAATTTGGATCCCTTAAGATAAGAGCCGTACATGCACCTTTTGATGCATACGGTTTAACAAAATTTGCGAAAAAAAGAATCAATATGTAGATTCCGGCCCTCTTTCTTTTGTTTTTTATGGCGGGACATCCTTTTTCTACTCTAATTTTAGAATTTATTAAAGACGCGACTTTTTTTTTTCAAGAAAGAGGCCTTTTCCTTTGTCCCCATTCCCTATAAATAAACAAAATCCATTAAACTTATCGACCTA